CATAGTTGAAAAAGTTCTTAATCTAGTTCATATAGTTCATGTTCCAGATACTCGAATAAATATCCGACGAAGTAGAACCATCTCGATCGAGGTGACAGACCTATTCTCTGTACTATCAATAGAATCAATTATAACAAGTCACACACTCATATTCCGGAAATACAGAAAGAAAAAAATTCCGCGATCGAACTACCAAAGTAAAATAGGACAGAAATCCGAGTTCTAACGGATTTATTTTTTACTCAAAAACGAGGACTTTGTAGTTCTTATAGATTTAATTCATTGAAATTCCATCCAATAAAACGGAAGAATTATAAATTTCCAAAATAATAGATAGAAATACCGCAAATAAAGCCATTGCGAGACCCATCAAAGGAGTCGTTCCCCACCCCGGAGCTACTTTTCCATATTCCGAATTCAATGGTTTTAATAAATTCCCTACAGTAGTTCTTCTTGGGCCCGATCTAGAACCGTTCTCAACAGTTTGTGTAGCCATAAATTCTATTGGATTCATTGAGATCTGTTGACTTTGTAGACCATTCCGTTGTAAATAAACGATCTTATGATAGATCCGTTGGGGTCTTGAAATTAAATAATAATAATGGAAACAGCAACTCTAGTCGCCATCTTTCTATCTGGTTTACTTGTAAGTTTTACTGGGTACGCCTTATATACCGCTTTTGGGCAACCTTCTCAACAACTAAGAGATCCATTCGAGGAACACGGGGACTAGTTAAAGTAATGAGCCTCCCAACATTGGGAGGCTCATTACTTCAATTGAGATAATGAAAAATCATTTCACTTTTTAGTTTGAATTTTAGGTGGTTCTCGAAAAAAGATAGCGAAAAAAATTATCCCTAGAGTCGAGACTAAAAGGAATGTATAAACCAATGCTTCCATAGATTCGATCGTGGTTTACAATTATAGCTTCCCTACCTGTTTGTTTTTTCTTTTTTTTTTTTGAAATCATCTCGAAAGAGCAAGAGTCAAAACAGCGGTGATTCAAATTCCCTCCGGTGCTCTATGTCAAACTCCCTTCAAAAAGAAAATAGAGGCGAAAGATAACAAAGCGATCTTGTATCAGACGGCCTGTCTTTTTGTAGTTGGATCCCCAAGTTTTTGGAATGCTCCAAACTCTACTTGAGCATCCAAATCTGGGTCAATACCCGCAAAAACATCTCTGAACAAGGTTCTAGCACCATGCCAAATGTGTCCGAAGAAGAAGAGCAAAGCAAACGAAGCATGCCCAAAAGTAAACCAACCCCTTGGACTGCTACGAAAAACACCATCGGATTTCAAAGTCGCACGATCTAATTCAAAAATTTCACCCAATTGAGCGCGTCTAGCATATTTTTTCACAGTAGCAGGATCACTATAACTGACGCCATTAAGTTCGCCGCCATAGAACTCAACGGTTACACCGACTTGTTCAACACTATACTTCGATTCGGCCCTTCGAAAAGGAACATCGGCTCTAACAATTCCGTCGCCATCCACCAAAACAACTGGAAATGTTTCAAAAAAAGTAGGCATACGACGTACAAAAAGCTCACGCCCCTCCTTATCTCTAAAGATAGGGTGTCCTAACCATCCAACCGCTATTCCATCTCCGTTATCCATCGAGCCTGCCCTGAATAGTCCTCCTTTTGCCGGATTATTGCCGATATAATCATAAAAAGCTAATTTTTCAGGAATTTTAGACCAGGCTTCTGATAAACTTTGATTTTCTGCTAGCCCGGCGCTAACTCTTCGATATATCTCTTGCTGGAAGTAACCCTGATCCCATTGATAACGAGTGGGCCCAAATAATTCGATGGGGGTAGTTGCTGAACCATACCACATAGTTCCAGCAACAACAAAAGCTGCAAAAAAGACAGCCGCGATACTACTGGAGAGTACGGTTTCAATATTTCCCATACGCAATCCTTTGTATAGACGTTGTGGCGGTCGGACGCTAAGATGGAATAGACCCGCTAATATGCCCAATGTACCCGCTGCAATATGATGAGAAGCTATTCCTCCCGGAACAAAAGGATCAAAACCTTCCACGCCCCACGCCGGATTTACAGGTTGTACTTTTCCCGTTAGTCCATAAGGATCGGACACCCATATTCCAGGACCGTACAAGCCTGTTACATGAAATGCACCAAAACCAAAGCAAGCCACCCCGGAGAGAAATAAATGAATTCCAAAGATCTTCGGCAAATCTAAAGAGGGTTTTCCTGTACGTTCATCACAAAATATTTCTAGATCCCAATAGACCCAATGCCAGATAGCTGCCAAAAAACATAAGCCAGAAAACACAATATGTGCGCCAGCTACACCTTCGTAACTCCAAATCCCCGGATTCGTTACAGTCCCTCCTGTGATACTCCAACCTCCCCATGAATTGGTTATTCCTAAACGAGTCATGAAGGGTATAACGAACATACCCTGCCTCCACATTGGATCAAGAACAGGGTCAGAAGGATCAAAAACTGCTAATTCATACAGAGCCATCGAGCCCGCCCAACCAGCAACCAGAGCTGTATGCATTATATGAACGGAAAGCAAGCGGCCGGGATCATTCAATACAACGGTATGAACACGATACCAAGGCAAACCCATGGAAAATACCCCTTTATCAAAGAAAAATAAACACTACGTAACTTTATTGCATTGGAAAAGACTATACTATGACTATCCTGCGGACCTCCCTTGTTCAGTGGATTATTTCCTAAAAAGGGTTCAGTTAAGATTTACTATTTATTCTATATCTGTTCGTAATAATGGAAGAATTCTGTTCGTAGGAACAAAGAGAAGCAGATTTATTCTATACTCGATAAGTACCAATACGCAATGGGGGGTTGATACCATTTTGTATGAATAAAAGTGTCCATCCTTATTTATCATTAGAGGGGCCTATTCGTAAAAATGTTCCTTTATTTATTTTGTCTTTCTTTCTGAATTTTTCTAATTTATGGATAAAAATAACTATGATAAAGCCAATATTCTAAAGACAATAAAACCCTATTTTTACGTTTCCACATCAAAGTGAAATATAGTATTTCATTATTTTTCTTTGAATTATGCCTCTTGGACTTCCAAAAGTAGCTTTCCTCATGCCTGGGGACGAAGAGATGTCTTGGGTTGAAGTATAGTGCGACTTGTCAGATATATTGGGTCATATGGGATTTCCCCGTTCTCTCCCCCGATCGAGATATCCTCTGTTTCGCCCAAGAAAGAGAAATGAAATCATCCAAAAATTGGAGCGTGAAGTGCAATTAGATGCATTGTTAGGGGAATTCATAGTACTATTATCAATTCGAATAATTTATGGTTGGCTTTGATTGGACTAAAAAAATGAAGTATCCAGGCTCCGTTTAGAAAAAACCCAATGGGGAATATATCTCTGATTACTACGTGTATCATAAAGGATTCCTGTTTGTTATTTGTAAAGGCATAACAAAAAGAAGTGGTGATGGGAAGATTTGTCCTATATGTTCAAATCCAAATCGGGCGGATCTTTACCCGGAGTAGAGCATAAACCTAAAAAAATGAAAGAGACCCATTCAGGAACAAGAAAATACCATCGCGATTTGGATTGAATCTCGATGAAACAATACATCAATGAGAAGTTAATTCGATAAGTTTATCGACTTTTTCTATTATAAGTAAGAAGTCAAAATTCGTCTTTATTGAAAACTCGAAGAAGAAGAAAAAGCCCTTTCCTTAGAAGTTCGAAAAAACCTGCTATGAAAAAGAATAGGAAAAAAGAAAGAGGACTGGCATCTATACATTGATTCTTTTTTCGCAATTTTTTTGTGAACCGTATGCATCAAAAGGTGCATGTACGGTTCCTAAGGGATACAATTTTACCCTACTCAACGTACTTTATCGATTCAGACTCCTTATTTTAGGCATGGAAATTGATGAAGAGAGCGGGAATCAACTTGTGGGTCTTCTAGTATTTCTATATATGGACGCCCCTAACATAGATATGGTTTTAGCTATAAACTCCCCCGGCGGGTCGTTAGTACATGGACTGGCTATTTTTGATATGATGGAATGGGTGGAACCAGATGTTATGACAGTAAACGTGGGATTCGCCGCGTCAATGGCATCTTTGATCCTGGCTGGAGGAGAAGCCCAGAAACGTTCGGCACTCCCTCACTCTCTGACACTGATGCATCAACCTTTTACTTCTTCGTTCAAGGGTCACTCGTTCGACCTGCGCCTGGAAGCGGAAATCATCATGAGTCTGCGCGAGAGCGTCGGAAGGGCTTATGAAAAAAGGACAGGCCAGCCATTAGGTCTTATACATAAAGACTTGGAAAGAGACTCTTTGATGACAGCAACAGAAACCAAAGCTTATGGAATTGTTGATGATCTAGGACGTCCAGATCTATTCAGAGTTCCCCATCTAAAGGGTAAAGATGGAAGGGGTGAAGATAGAAGGCCTGAAGATAAAAGGGGTGAAGATAGAAGGCCTGAAGAGGAAGATATATGGAGTGACGATAGCTGGAGTGACGGTGACGATAGCTGGGGTCAAGTGTGGGGTGATGAAGATCCTTGGAGTCAAGAGTAATGAAAAAATGGATTTTGTGCAAATCCTTGATTTGAAATTGGATCTCCGAGTTTACTATTCTATTAACTAGAATAAATTCATAATCATCTGGTTAGGATCAATCTAAACCAGCCCATTATGTATATGATTCAACATGCCAACTATTAAACAACTTATTAGAAATACAAGACAGCCAATTCGAAATGTCACGAAATCCCCCGCTCTTCGGGGATGTCCTCAGCGCCGAGGAACATGTACTAGGGTGTATGTGCGACTCGTTTAGATCATGAGCTAACACAAAAAAGCAAGAAAACCGCTTTCCAGTATGAATGATCAGGACCAGTGAATCGGATCGAGTAAAAGAAGGAACTCCATTCACTATCTACAAATAAGCAAATCGATCCCTCTTTTGTGTAGAAAGTTTATGGTTTCCGTTGGTGCAAATCCAATCACC